AAAGATTTCAATATATTTCAGTTTTATTATTATGAAAATAAATCCTACTACTTCGGTTCCTGGAGTTTCCACACTTGAAAAAAAAAACCTAGGCCGTATCGCTCAAATCATTGGTCCTGTACTGGATGTATCCTTTACCCCCGGGAAGATGCCTAATATTTATAACGCTCTGGTAGTTAAAGGTCGAGATACTCTCGGTCAAGAAATTAATGTGACTTGTGAGGTACAACAATTATTAGGAAATAATCGAGTTAGAGCTGTAGCTATGAGTGCTACAGATGGTCTAATGAGAGGAATGGAAGTGATTGACACGGGAGCTCCTCTAAGTGTTCCCGTCGGCGGAGCTACTCTAGGCCGAATTTTCAACGTGCTTGGAGACCCTGTTGATGAGTTAGGCCCCGTAGATACTCGTACAACATCTCCTATTCATAGATCTGCACCCGCGTTTATACAGTTGGATACAAAATTATCTATTTTTGAAACAGGAATCAAAGTCGTAGATCTTTTAGCCCCTTACCGGCGTGGAGGAAAAATAGGACTATTCGGAGGGGCTGGAGTGGGGAAAACCGTGCTCATTATGGAATTGATCAACAACATTGCGAAAGCTCATGGGGGTGTATCCGTATTTGGAGGAGTAGGTGAACGTACTCGTGAAGGAAATGATCTTTACATGGAAATGAAAGAATCCGGAGTAATTAATGAACAAAATATTGCAGAATCAAAAGTAGCTCTAGTCTACGGTCAGATGAATGAGCCCCCCGGAGCTCGTATGAGAGTTGGTTTGACAGCTCTAACTATGGCGGAATATTTCCGAGATGTTAATGAACAAGATGTACTTCTATTTATCGACAACATCTTCCGTTTTGTCCAAGCAGGATCTGAAGTCTCCGCCTTATTGGGTCGAATGCCTTCCGCTGTGGGTTATCAACCCACCCTGAGTACCGAAATGGGTTCTTTACAAGAAAGAATTACTTCTACCAAAGAGGGATCCATAACTTCTATTCAAGCAGTTTATGTGCCTGCAGACGATTTGACCGACCCTGCTCCTGCCACTACATTTGCCCATTTAGATGCTACAACCGTACTATCAAGAGGATTAGCTGCAAAAGGTATCTATCCCGCAGTAGATCCTTTAGATTCAACATCAACTATGCTCCAACCACGAATCGTGGGTGAAGAACATTATGAAACGGCACAAAGAGTAAAGCAAACTTTACAACGTTATAAAGAACTTCAGGACATTATAGCTATCCTTGGGTTGGACGAATTATCCGAAGAAGATCGGTTGATCGTAGCAAGAGCACGAAAAATTGAGCGTTTCCTATCACAACCCTTTTTTGTAGCAGAAGTTTTTACCGGTTCCCCCGGTAAATATGTTGGTTTAGCCGAAACAATTAGAGGGTTTAAATTGATCCTTTCCGGCGAATTAGATGGTCTTCCTGAACAAGCCTTTTATTTGGTAGGTAACATTGATGAGGCTACTGCGAAGGCTACGAATTTAGAAATGGAGAGTAAATTGAAGAAATGAGCTTAAATCTTTGTGTACTAACTCCTAATCGAATTGTTTGGGATTCAGAAGTGAAAGAAATCATTTTATCTACGAATAGTGGACAAATTGGCATATTACCAAACCACGCCCCTATTGGCACAGCTGTGGATATAGGTATATTAAGAATACGCCGTAACGATGAATGGTTAACGATGGCTCTGATGGGCGGTTTTGCTAGAATAGGCAATAATGAGATTACTATTTTAGTAAATGACGCGGAAAAGGGTAGTGACATTGATCCACAAGAAGCTCAAGAAACTCTTGAACTAGCGGAAGCTAACTTAAGGAAAGCAGAAGGCAAAAGACAAACAATTGAGGGAACCCTAGCTGTCCGACGGGCTAGGACACGAGTCGAGGCTATCAATGCGGGTTTACAACCAGTAACTGTGTACAAATAATCAAAGGAACTTCTATATAAACGGAACCTATGGCTATCGATGCTTTTTTTTATTCTTCTTTTTCTGATTCGGCCCATTGATTCAAAAAATGAATAGAAAAAAATACAAAAAATAAAAGAAGATAGTCTAACTTAATAAAACTTATTAGATACCAGAGTTTTGGTATCTAATAAGATCTACCTACTATTGGATTTGAACCAATGACTCCCGCCGTATGAAAGCAATACTCTAACCACTGAGTTAAGTAGGTCTTTTATGATCACAAAGAAAACCAAACGCAAAGGAACTCATCCTACATCGTAGTACAGCGATGAACGATCAATTCAATATTACTTCGTAGCATACCATACCAATCAACCAGAGGGAGATGTCTTGAATCATGGAATATTTATCTTGACAAGAAATTATCTACATACATAATATTATATGTATCACAAACACAAGAACACAAGGGCTATAGCTCAGTTAGGTAGAGCACCTCGTTTACACGTGCGCCAATGTTTTTCAAAGGGGTCCATCACATGATGGAATTCAAAAGATTTCTCTTATTGAG